CTTCCAATATTTTTCTATTGGAGCTTCCCTCATTCCTTTTATCGAGCATAATGATGCGAATCGAGCTTTAATGAGTTCTAATATGCAGCGCCAAGCAGTTCCCCTCTCTCGGTCCGAGAAGTGCATTGTTGGAACTGGGTTGGAAGGTCAAACGGCTCTAGATTCGGGGATTTCAGCTATAGCCGAACGCAAGGGAAAAATCATTTATACTGATACTCGAAAGATCATTTTCTCAAGTAATGGGGATACTCTAAGCATTCCATTAGTTATGTATCAACGTTCCAACAAAAATACTTGTATGCATCAAAAAACTCAGGTTCCGCGGGGTAAATACATTAAAAAGGGACAAATTCTAGCGGGCGGTGCGGCTACAGCTGGTGGGGAACTCGCTTTAGGAAAAAATGTATTAGTAGCTTATATGCCATGGGAAGGTTACAATTTTGAAGACGCAGTACTAATTAGCGAACGTCTGGTCTATGAAGATATTTATACTTCTTTTCACATCCGGAAATACGAAATTCAGACTCATGTAACAAGCCAAGGTCCTGAAAGAATCACTAAGGAGATCCCGCATTTAGAGGCTCATTTACTCCGAAATTTAGACAGAAATGGAATTGTGATGCTGGGATCTTGGATAGAAACAGGTGATATCTTAGTAGGTAAATTAACACCTCAGACAGCGAGCGAATCGTCATATGCCCCGGAGGATAGATTATTACGAGCTATACTTGGCATTCAGGTATCCACTTCAAAAGAAACTTCTCTAAGACTACCTATAGGGGGAAGGGGTCGAGTTATTGATGTGAGATGGATCCATAGAAAGGGGGTTTCCAATTATAATCCAGAAAGGATTCGTGTATATATTTCACAGAAACGTGAAATAAAAGTAGGTGATAAAGTAGCTGGAAGGCATGGGAATAAGGGTATAATTTCTAAGATTTTGTCTAGACAAGATATGCCCTATTTGCAAGATGGAACGCCCGTGGATATGGTATTCAACCCATTAGGAGTCCCCTCACGAATGAATGTGGGACAGATATTTGAATGTTCGCTCGGGTTAGCGGGGGATCTGCTAAAGAAACATTATAGAATAGGACCCTTTGATGAGAGATATGAGCAAGAGGCCTCAAGAAAACTAGTGTTTTCTGAATTATATGAAGCCAGTAAGCAAACAAGAAATCCATGGGTATTTGAACCCGAATATCCGGGAAAAAGCAGAATATTTGATGGAAGAACAGGAGATCTTTTTGAACAACCTGTTCTAATAGGAAAGTCCTATATCCTAAAATTAATTCATCAAGTTGATGATAAAATCCATGGACGTTCCAGTGGGCATTACGCACTTGTTACACAACAACCTCTTAGAGGGAGGGCCAAACAAGGGGGACAAAGAGTAGGAGAAATGGAAGTTTGGGCTCTAGAGGGATTTGGTGTTGCTCATATTTTACAAGAGATGCTTACTTATAAATCTGATCATATTAGAGCTCGTCAAGAAGTACTTGGTGCTACGATTATTGGAGCAACAGTACCTAACCCAGAAGGTGCTCCAGAATCTTTTCGATTGCTCGTTCGAGAACTACGATCTTTGTCCCTGGAATTGAATCATTTCCTTGTATCTGAAAAGAACTTCCAGATGAATAGGAAGGAAGCTTGATCTCAGTGAATCAGAATTTCTATTCTATGATCGACCAGTATAAACATCAACAACTTCGAATTGGACCAGTTTCCCCTCAACAAATCAGGGCTTGGGCAAAAAAAATTCTACCCAATGGAGAGATAGTTGGAGAGGTTACAAAACCCTATACTTTTCATTATAAAACTAATAAACCGGAGAAAGATGGATTGTTTTGTGAAAGAATTTCTGGACCCATAAAAAGTGGGATTTGTGCTTGTGGAAATTACCGAGGGATCGGGGCTGAAAAAGAAGACCCGAAATCTTGTGAAGAATGCGGGGTGGAATTTGTTGATTCTCGAATACGAAGGTACCAAATGGGATACATCAAACTGACATGTCCAGTGACTCATGTGTGGTATTTGAAACGTCTTCCTAGTTATATTGCGAATCTTTTAGATAAGCCCCTTAGGGAATTAGAGGGCCTAGTATATTGCGATGTGTGATTTGATCGAAATTTTCATTTGACAGATTTGGACTGAGAAACTGTCATCCCATTTAATCTGATTGGGATGCCCCCGGCTCTGACATGTATCTTGGGAGGAGGAACATGAAGCTCAGAATTATGGGTGCATTCAAGACTTAAAAATGGAAGAAAAGGGGAATTGATCCATGGTCGATTCCGTAACAGATAATATAGGAATAGTTAGTTATACCTCGTGAAAAAAGACTTTTTGTTTTTTGTGGAATTATACATTCCATTTCTTTGAGAAAGAAATTCTGTTCAGGCAAGTGCAAGCGAATATGGCATGGTTACAGGAGCCTATCTATCGCATATATGCTTCAAGGGATATCATGGCACATAACCATCGAGGTGAGTAGAGACCT